GAGTTATGATAGAATACGTCTTGTTTATCTCGACGAAATGGGCGGAATGGCTATCCCAATTCCAAAACTATTCACGATGTTCAGTATCTTTTCAATGGCTTCCCTTGCACTACCGGGCATGAGCGGTTTTTTTGCGGAGTTTATAGTATTTTTTGGAATAATTACTAGTCAAAAATATCTTTTAATGCCAAAAATATTAATTACTTTTGTAATGGCAATTGGAATGATATTAACTCCTATTTATTCATTATCTATGTTACGCCAAATGTTCTACGGATACAAATTATTTAATGCCTCAACCTTTTATTTTTTTGATTCTGGACCGCGAGAGTTATTTGTTTCGATCTCTATCCTTTTACCTATAATAGGTATTGGTATTTATCCGGATTTTGTTTTCTCATTATCAGTTGACAAGGTCGAAGCCATTCTATCTAATTTTTTCTAGGTAGTTTTTATGAATAAAAAAAAATCAAAAAGCAATCCTATGCCATGGTTTTTAAAAATTCAAATAGTTTGTTGTACAATGAAAAAAGAAGTTGTTTTTCTTCTATTAAGTGATAAGTGAAAAAAAAAAAAAATGAATTGTAAACAGATATGTTTGGCATTTGTGAGAACCATTTGAAGCACTACATTACTTGATTCAAATGGTTCTCAACGGCTTACACGAAGTATCTTATATATACGCCATTCTATGTTTGTATTCATCAGAAATTTTCTTCAATCTTCAATTCAATTAGATGTTAATGTAAATGAACCATAACTATGCAGCCCTATTCCTAATAGATTAACCCCAAAATAGCATATCCAAATTATAAGAAAGCCCATAGAAGCCACAATTGCGGAATTTACACCTTCCAAATTTTTATTTGTTCGAGTATGTAAATAAATCGCGAATATGGTCCAAGTAATAAATGCCCAAGTTTCTTTTGGGTCCCAATTCCAATACGATCCCCATGCCTCATTAGCCCAGACTGCTCCTGAAAGAATACCTAGGGTTAAAAAGAGAAATCCTATACTAATAATACGATAACTCCAATGATTTAATTGTTGAATCAATTGAGATCTGTAATAATTACTAGAAGAAAGAAAAGACGCATTTTGTAAAACATTGCCTTTTTCGTTCATGTATTGGATTTTCCCAACGGAAAATGGCTCATTTAATAAATTTTTTCTTTTACCAAAAATCCTTATGAATTTTCGAAATGTAATGACTAGAAGAGCTACTGATAATAATGATCCACATAAAAGAGCTGCATAGCCCAATACCATCATACTTACGTGCATCATTAACCACTGGGATTGGAGAGCAGGTACTAATATTGCGGATTGATGCATTTCAGTTAAAAAACCCGAAGTAGCAAAGCCTTGGGTAAAAATAGCACTCGGCGCGGTTATTGCACTTAAATAATTTTTGTTTTTTTTTAAATATGCAACCATATGAATAATGGAGAAACTCCATGAAAGAAAGATTAATGATTCATATAAATCACTTAATGGTAAATGTCCCGAATAAATCCAACGAATAACTAATAATCCTGTTATACAGAAAAAAGTAGTTATCATGCACTTTTTGGACGAATCATACAGTCCTACGATTTCCTTGATTTCCTTGACTAATAAGGTTATTAAATGAATTGTAATTACAATTGAAACGGCCGAAAAGGATATATGAGTTAATATATGCTCTAAAGTCAAAAATATCATAAAAATTCTTAAAAAAAGAGAGAGTTCTTTAATTATACGAAATAGAAATCAGGAATTGAATTCATTATAGGTCTTATTGGATCTCTTTTATCTTTTAGAAGATGTTATGCCGCCACTCGGACTCGAACCGAGATGCTCTAGCACTGCTTCCTAAGAGCAGCGTGTCTACCGATTTCACCACAGCGGCTTGCTCGAAATTATAATAAGTTCTTTTTATTCAATCGTCGAGTCAATTCAATGCAATGTTTTTTAGGAAACATTAAAATTTATGAATAAAAATTCATTTAAATAGGGATTTGAACGTTTCAATAATCCTTATTATCATTTTATCATTTTTTTTTTATTTATTATTTAGGGTGTCTTATTTAATTTTAAAATGGCATTTTTTCGTAATTTTTGCTCTCCTAAAATGGAACTGTTGTAAATAGATAGTTCTGATTTCAATCTATGGATAGAACTCAAAATAAAATGTTCTTTCTCATTTTTTAATAATGATTTTTTTTTCTCATTTATCTGATTTTATGAATCTAAATTATGAATCTAAAAAAAATAAATTTTCTCAATGTATAAAAATGTATAAAATATCTACCTAAATAGGAAAGGGGCTTTTATTAATTGAATTGGATTCAACTAAAAGTAAAAGCAAAGAGTCTATATAACGATTCAGAGAAATAATGATTAAGAAAGTTCCAAAAACATGTTTTTAACTTAATCAATTTTTTTTAACGACCAATTGGTTTTGACTAAAGTTCTTCTATCTGTTCTTCTATATTAGAATAGTATAAATATAAAATAT